AATATTTTAAATATTATTTATGTTTTATTAATTAAAGTTTAATTTTATCTTATAAATTTAATATTTTTTTTATTTACATGTAAATTAATTTATGAATTATAATATAATTTAAATAATTTTATTAATGAATTATAATTGCAGTATTTAATTTTATTAATTTAAGAAATTAAGAATTATAAATAAATATAAAATTAACAAAATTTGTGCCAGCAGTTGCGGTTATTCAAATAATTTAATTAAATTTTATTAGTAAATAATTATAAGTAATTAGAAAATTAAAATTTTATTTATTAAGTTAAATTTTAAATAAAATAAGAATTTATTAATAAGTATTTATTTATTATGAAATTTAGTATTAAACTAGGATTAGATACCCTATTATTTAAAATGTAAAATTTATACTAAAGTATTAGTTGTTATGTTCTTTAAATTTAAAAAATTTGGCGGTATTTTAGTCTATTTAGAGGAACTTGTTCTATAATTGATAATCCACGATTAACTTTACTTAATTTAAAAATTTATATATCGTTGTTTAAAAAATTTTAAAAGAATTAAAATTTTTAAAATTTATTATAATAAAGTATATCAGATCAAGATGTAGTTTATAATTAAGAAGAAATGAGTTACAATAAATTTATTTATTATAGATTTAGATTTTAATATATTTAATGAAAGTGGATTTAATAGTAATTTAAATAATTTTATTTAGATGATTTTAGCTCTAAAATATGTACATATTGCCCGTCACTCTTAATTAATTTAAGATAAGTCGTAACAAAGTAGATGTATTGGAAAATGTATCTAGAAGATCAAATTAAAGCTTTATAAATAAGTTTTTTATTTACATTAAAAAGAATATCGTGTAATTCGATTTGATTTGAAATTAAAAATTTATTTATTTTAAATTATTTAATTATTTAATAAAAATAATTTTAAAATTAAAATTTTAAGTAATGTTTAAAGAAAAAATTTTATTTATTATAGTAAAATAGTATTGTAAGAGATTATATAAATTTAGAATTTAATATAAAGTAAAATTAATTTTTTGTACCTTGTGTATCAGGGTTTATTAATAAAAAGTTAATTAATTAATTTTCTCGAATTTAAAAGAGTTAATAAGTTATATTTATTATTGTTAAATAAATATATTAAATAATTTATTAGTAATGAAAAGTTATTCGGTTTTAAAGTTATCTAGTTAATTTAGAAATGAATTTAATTCAAATAAAAAATTTAAATATATTATTTTAGATAATTTATTTAAGTTTATTATTAATAATTTAAGGGATAAGCTTTAAATTAAAAATTTAAAAATTATAAAATAATTTTAAAGTTATAAGTTTAGAAATATTTAATAATAATAATATGTTATAATTAATTTAATGTATAATATTATTTTATATTAATTTTAATTTTTTATAAATTAATAATTTAAAATTTTATAAAATTAGATTTAATGATAAAATTAGTATATATTTTTATTGTATAAATAAAAATTTTAAAAAGATTATTTAAAGGAATTCAGCAAAAATTTTATTCGCCTGTTTAACAAAAACATGTCTTTTTGAATTTAAATTTAAAGTTTAACCTGCCCACTGAAATTTTAAATGGCCGCAGTAATTTGACTGTGCAAAGGTAGCATAATCATTAGTTTTTTAATTAAAAACTTGTATGAAAGGTTGGACGAAATAAATTCTGTCTTTATTTAATTTAAAGTAAAATTTAATTTTTAAGTTAAAAAGCTTAAATAAATTTAAAAGACGAGAAGACCCTATAGATCTTTATAAATTAATATATATATATAATATATAATATAAATTAATTTATTTTATTGGGGTAATATAAAGATTTAATAAATTCTTTAAATTTTAAACAAAAATTTTTGAATTATTTGATCTTAAATAAAGATTATAAGATTAAGTTACCTTAGGGATAACAGCGTTATTTTTTTAGAGAGTTCTTATCGATAAAAAAGTTTGCGACCTCGATGTTGGATTAAAGATAATTTTAGGTGTAGAAATTTAAAAATTAGGTCTGTTCGACCTTTAATTCTTTACATGATCTGAGTTCAGACCGGTGTAAGCCAGGTCGGTTTCTATCTTTAAAATAAATAATTTATTTTAGTACGAAAGGACCAAATAATATATATATATATATATATAATTGAATATTAATATTATTTTGGCAGAATTAGTGCAATGAATTTAGAATTCATAAATATAAATATTAATTTATATATAATATTGTTAATAAATGATTTAATTTTTATATTTTTAGTTTATTTATTATTGTTAATTTTTGTATTAGTGGGAGTAGCTTTTTTAACTTTATTAGAACGTAAAGTATTAGGATATATTCAAATTCGTAAAGGTCCTAATAAAGTAGGATTTATAGGAATTCCACAACCTTTTTGTGATGCAATTAAATTATTTACTAAAGAACAAATATTTCCTATAGTTTCTAATTTTATAATATATTATATTAGTCCTATAATTAGATTATTTTTATCTTTATTAATATGAATTATTTTACCTTATTCTTTAAATTTATTTAGTTTAGATTTAAGAATTTTATTTATATTATGTTGTATAAGTATAGGGGTATATACTATTATAGTTTCTGGATGATCTTCAAATTCAAAATATTCATTATTAGGAAGTTTACGTGCTGTTGCACAAACAATTTCTTATGAAGTAAGATTAGTTTTAATTTTAATATCATTTATAATTTTAATTAGAAGTTATAGATTATATGAATTTGAAATATTTCAACAATATTTGTGATTATTATTATTAAGAATACCTCTAATAATAATTTTATTTGTATCTATATTAGCAGAAACTAATCGAACTCCTTTTGATTTTGTTGAAGGGGAATCTGAATTAGTTTCAGGGTTTAATGTTGAATATAGAAGAGGAAGATTTGCTTTGATTTTTATATCAGAATATTCAAGAATTTTATTTATAAGATTATTGTTTAGAGTAATTTTTATAGGTAGAAATTTATTATCATTAATTTTTTATTTTAAAATAATAATAATATATTTTATATTTTTGTGAGTTCGAGGAACATTACCTCGGTATCGTTATGATAAGTTAATATATTTAGCTTGAAAATGTTTTTTATCTATATCATTAAATTTTTTATTATTTTATTTAGGATTAAAATTAATATTTATTATTTAATAAGTAATTTTTTTTAGTAAAATTAATAGTAAATTATATTACTTTAATATATTTTCAAAATATATACTTTATCAAGTTCATTAATTAATTAATTATATAGATAAATTTATTTCAAATTTTAATTATAATTGGATTAATAATAAAATAAATAAAATATGTAAATGTTAAAGTTTGTCCTATTAAGGTATAAGGGATTTCAACTGGTTTTATTCCAATTCAAGTTAATATAATTATATTTATAAAAAATATTCAAAAATAAATTTGATTAATAGGATAAAATTTTAATGATTGAAATAATATTAAGTTTGTTAATGGTAGTATAAATAAGATAAAAATTGATATTAGTAGAGCTATAACTCCTCCTAATTTATTAGGAATTGATCGTAGGATTGTATAGGCAAATAAAAAATATCATTCTGGTTGAATATGAATAGGAGTGACTAAAGGATTAGCAGGAATAAAATTATCAGGGTCTCTTAAATAATAAGGATAAATTAAAATAAAGATTGTTAATAATATTGTAATTATAATATATCCTATTAAATCTTTAATTGTGTAATATGGATGAAAAGGAATTTTATCAATATTTCTATTAGTCCCTAAGGGATTATTAGATCCGGTTTGATGTAAAAATAGTAAATGTATTATTACTATAGTAATAATAATAAATGGTAATAAAAAATGTAATGTAAAAAATCGTATTAATGTTGCATTATTAATAGAAAATCCTCCCCATAATCATTGAACTAGTAAATTTCCGATATAAGGAATTGCTGAAAGTAAGTTTGTAATAACAGTAGCACCTCAAAATGATATTTGTCCTCAAGGGAGGACATATCCTAAAAAAGCAGTTCCTATAGTAATTAATAAAATTAAAATCCCAATATTTCATGTGTGGAAAAGTTTAAATGAATTATAGTATATTCCTCGCCCAATATGTATATATAGACAAATAAAAAATAATGAAGCTCCATTAGTATGAATAATTCGTAAAATTCATCCTATATTTACATCTCGACAAATATGATTAATAATATTAAATCTTAATTCTACATTTGAAGTATAATGTATAGCTAAGAATAGTCCTGTAAAAATTTGAATTATTAAACATAATCCTAATAACGACCCAAAATTTCATCAAAGTGAAATGTTTGAAGGAGAAGGTAAATTAATTAATGAAGAGTAAATAATTTTTATTAGAGGATGAGTTTTATATAATGGTTTATTCATTAAAGTTTTTGACGTAGTGGACCATAATTTAAGTTAATAATTTTAATTGCTCTAATTAAAGTGATTAATAAATAAATAATTATTAATATAGTAATATAAAATGTTGGTTTATTATAAATTAAAGTTAATGAATTTAATGTTTTATTATATAAATTATTTGAAAAAATTCTAGAAAAATTTTGAGATAGAGGATATATTATATATATATATATAATAATTAAATTAATAAAAATTAAAATTATAGATATATTAAAAATTGTTATTTTGTAAGATAATTTTTCATTTGAAGCTAATCTTGTTATATAAATAAATAAAATTAATAATCCACCAATTATAATTAAAAATAAAATAAAGGAATATCAATAAGAGTAACAGAATCATCCTGAAATTAAAGAAATTAATAATGTTTCTAATAATAAAATTAATCCTATTGATATAGGATGTTTTATAAATAAAAAAATAATTGATAAATTTAAATTTATAAGTATTATAAAATAAATTTCAGAAATTAGTTTATTTTAAAATAATAATTTTGGAGATTATTGATAAATGTTTAATTTGTTTCTGAAGTTTTAAAAGAATATCTTATATTTGATTTACAAAATCAAAATTTTTAATTTAAATTATTAAAACTAATTTATTTATTGAATATCATAGTTTTTATTATTATATTTATTATTGGAGGAGTAGTGTTTTCTTTAAAAAGAAAACATTTAATAATAATATTAATAAGATTAGAATTTATTATTTTGTCTTTATTTATTATTTTATTTATTATTTTATTTTTATATAATCAAGAATATTATTTTTGTATGTATTTTTTAACTTTTTGTGTTTGTGAAAGAGTTTTAGGATTAAGAGTTCTTGTTGCTTTAATTCGAACTCATAGAAATGATTATTATAATATTTTAAATATATGTTAAAGTTTTTATTTATAATTATTATGTTAATTCCTTTAAGTTTGAGAAAAAATATATATTGAATAAATCAATTATATTATTTTTTTATGATATTTTTATTTATATATATATATAGAATAGATTATTATATACATGTAAGTTATTTTATAAGAATTGATATATTATCTTACGGTATAATTTTATTAAGAATATGAATTTCAGTTTTAATAATTATAGCTAGAATAAAGGTTATTGAGAGGAAAATATTTAGAGAATTATTTATATTTTTATTATTATTTTTATTATTAATATTGTTTTGTACTTTTAGAATAATAAATATATTTTTATTTTATTTTTTTTTTGAAATTAGATTAATCCCGACTTTATTTTTAATTTTAGGATGAGGGTATCAACCTGAACGGTTACAAGCTGGAGTTTATTTATTATTTTATACATTATTTGCTTCTTTACCTATAATAATTAGAATTTTTTATTATTATAATAATTATTATAGATTAGATTTTTTTTTTTTAAATGGTTTAAATTCAAGTATTCTTATATTTTTATGTATAATAATAGCTTTTTTAGTAAAAATTCCTATATTTTTAGTTCATTTATGGCTTCCTAAAGCTCATGTAGAGGCTCCAATTTCTGGATCTATAATTTTAGCTGGGGTTTTATTAAAATTAGGGGGATATGGAATAATTCGTATTTTAATTATATTTAAATTAATTTGTTTAAAGTTTTCTATAGTTTTTATTAGAATTAGAATAATTGGAGGTATTTTAATTAGATTAGTTTGTCTTCGACAAATTGATATTAAATCTTTAATTGCTTACTCATCAGTATCTCATATAGGAATAGTATTATCTGGTATTATAATCATAAATTATTGAGGATTATATGGTTCTTATATAATAATAATTGCTCATGGATTATGTTCATCAGGGTTATTTTGTTTAGCAAATATTGTTTATGAGCGAGTTATAAGACGAAGATTAATATTAATAAAGGGGTTAATTAATTTAATGCCTAGAATGTCTTTATGATGATTTTTATTATGTAGAAGAAATATAGCTGCTCCTCCTTCATTAAATTTATTAGGAGAAATTAGATTATTAAATAGAATAATATCATATTCATGAGTTTTAATAATTAATTTAATATTAATATCATTTTTTAGAGCAGTTTATACTTTATTTCTATATTGTTATAGTCAACATGGTTTAATTTATTCTGGAAAATTTTCTTGTAGTTTAGGGTTTATTCGTGAATATTTATTATTAGTATTACATTGATTACCTTTAAATTTAATTTTATTTTTTGATTTAATAATTTAAAATTTAAATTTAAGTAGTTTAAAAAAAATTTCAATTTGTGGAATTGAAAATATAATTTATTATTATCTTAAATAATCTATTTAATTTCAATTTGTTTAATTAGTTACAATTTTTTATTAATCATTAGAATAATTTTTATAATAATAAGAGTTTTATTTATTTATAATGATTATTTAGTATTTATTGAGTGAGAAATTTTATCAGTAAATAGAAATTCAATTGTAATAAGAATATTATTAGATTGAATATCATTATTATTTATAAGATTTGTGATATTTATTTCTTGTATAGTAATTTATTATAGATATGATTATATAAGAAATGAATTAAATATAAATCGATTTATTTATTTAGTATTATTATTTGTTTTATCAATATTATTTATAATTATTAGACCTAATTTAATTAGAATTTTATTAGGGTGAGATGGATTAGGTTTAGTCTCTTATTGTTTAGTAATTTATTATCAAAATATTAAATCTTATAATTCTGGAATGTTGACTATTTTAATAAATCGTATTGGAGATGTAGGAATTTTAATAGCAATTGTTTGAATAATAAATTATGGTAGTTGAAATTTTATTTTTTATTTAAATTTATTAACAAATAATATATATTTTATAATCATTAGAGTAATAGTGATTTTATCAGCAATAACTAAAAGAGCTCAAATTCCATTTTCTTCGTGATTACCAGCTGCTATAGCTGCTCCAACACCAGTATCTGCATTAGTTCATTCTTCAACTTTAGTAACTGCTGGGGTTTATTTATTAATTCGGTTTAATTATTTAATTGAAGGTTGATTTAAAATATTTTTATTATTAATTTCTGTATTAACAATATTTATAGCAGGATTAGGGGCGAATTATGAATATGATTTAAAAAAAATTATTGCTTTATCAACATTAAGACAGTTAGGATTAATAATAAGAATTATTTGTATTGGAAATTTTAAATTAGCTTTTTTTCATTTACTAACTCATGCATTATTTAAAGCATTATTATTTATATGTGCAGGAAATATTATTCATAATTTTAAAAATAATCAAGATATTCGATATATAGGAAATATAATTATTTATATACCTTTAACTTGTATTTGTATAAGAATTTCTTTGTTAGCTTTAAGAGGAATACCTTTTTTATCAGGATTTTATTCTAAGGATTTAATTTTAGATTATTTTATAATAGGAAATATAAATTATTTAATTTTTATTTTATTTTTTGTATCAATAGGATTAACTGTAAGATATTCTTATCGATTAATTTATTATTTAGTTATAAGTAAATTTAGATTTTATTCATTATACATATTACGAGATGAGAATTGAAAAATATTATATAGAATATTGATAATAATTATTATAGTATTAATTATAGGTAGAATATTAAGATGGATAATTTTTCCTTCTCCTATTATAATTTGTTTACCATGATATTTTAAAAATATGATTATTTTTATAAGTATTATTGGGGTATGATTAGGGTATGAGATATCTTTATGTAATTTAAATTTATTATTAAATATAATAAATTTAAATAGTTTAAGAATATTTAATGGTTGTATATGATTTATACCTAGAATTTTTACAATAGGAGTAAATTACTTTCCATTATTTTTAGGTTTTAGTATTTATAAAAGAATTGATCAAGGATGAAATGAATTTATTGGAGGTCAAGGGTTGTTTTATAAATTAAAATATAATTCTATTATTATACAGTTTTTTCAAAATAATAATATGAAGATTTATTTTTTATTAATTTTTTTTTGGTTAATAGTTATTATATTAATAATTTAAATTTAAATAGCTTATATATTAGAGTATAATATTGAAGATATTAAGGAAGTAAAATTATTTTTAAATATTTATAAAATAATATTATTTATTTTTACATTGAAAATGTAATGTTTATTATTTAAACTATATAAATAGAAATATTAATGGAATTTAATCATTAGAGAATAAAGTTAGCAGCTTTTTCTTACTATATTTCTTTAATTGGAAATTAATATTCATTTGTATCATTAACAATAATAAGCCTCTTATTTTGGCTTCAATTAATATAAATAAGGATGAAGTTCATCAATTTTTAGGTCGAAACTAAATGTAATTATTACTTCTTATTTAAGATAGATTGAAATCAATAATTTTTAATTGCAAATTAAATGTTAATTTTTTAACTATTATCCTAATTTAATCAATTTAATGCTCCTTGGTTTCATTCATGATATAATCCATATAATAAAATAATTAGAAAAATTATATTTACTAATATTCAAATAAATTTATTTAAATATCTTATAATTATAATTATAGGTATTAAAAGAGTAATTTCTACATCAAAAATTAAAAAAATTGTTGCAATTAAAAAAAAATGTAAACTAAATGGTAGTCGAGGATGATTTTTTGGATCAAATCCACATTCAAAGGAAGAGTTTTTTTCTCGATCTATATAAGTTTTTATATAAATTAAATTATTTATTAATATTAATATTAATATAATTAATAAGATTATGATAATTATTATAGATATTATTATTATTATTTATACTAAAAATAATTAGACCAATTGATTGGAAGTCAATTATACTTATTATACTATATAAATATTTATCTACCTCATCAATAAATTGAGATATATAAGAATAATCATACTACATCAACAAAATGTCAATATCATGCTGCTGCTTCAAAGCCAAAATGATGAATTGAAGAGAAGTGGTTGTATAAATGACGAATTAGACAAATTAATAAAAATGTAGTTCCAATAATTACATGAAGTCCATGAAATCCTGTAGCTATAAAAAATGTTGATCCATAAATTGAATCATTAATTGAAAATGATGATTCAATATATTCAAATCTTTGTAAGATAGTAAAATAAATACCTAAAATAATTGTTATTATTAAACTTAGAGTTATTTGATTTCAATTATTTTCTATTATTCTATGATGAGCTCATGTAATAGTAATTCCTGAACTTAATAAAATTAATGTGTTTAATAAAGGAATTTGTAAAGGCTTAAATGTAATAATATTTATTGGAGGTCATAAATTTCCTAGTTCAATTGAAGGAGATAATCTTCTATGGAAAAATCTTCAAAAAAATGAAATAAAAAAAAAAATTTCTGAAATAATAAATAAGATTATACCTCATCGTAAACCTATAGTAACTATATAAGTATGGTGTCCTTGATAAGTTCTTTCTCGAGAAATATCTCGTCATCATTGATATATTGTTAATAAAGTTGTTAATAAAGCAATTAATATTAAATTTATATTATATTGATGAAATCATTTAATTATTCCTGAAGTTATTAATAGAGTTCTTAAAGCTCCAGTTAAAGGTCATGGTCTAAAATCTACTAGATGATAAGTATGATTATGATTTATCATTAAATAACTTCTCTAGAATATAAAGTTCTTAAAATAGCAAATACATAAGATTGAATAATTGATACAGCAAACTCTAATAATAATAATAATAGTTGAATTAAAACTAAAATATTTAATAAGTTAAAATTTATTATTGATCCTGTATTTCCTAGGAGGGTAAGAAGTAAATGTCCTGCAATTATATTTGCAGCTAAACGAATAGCGAGAGTGCTTGGACGAATAATATTTCTAATAGTTTCAATACAAACTATAAAAGATATAAGGATAGGGGGAGTTCCTTGAGGAACTAAATGAATAAATATATGATTTATATTATTAATTCATCCAAATAATATAAATATAATTCATAAAGGTAAAGCTAAAGTTAAAGTAAAAATTAAATGACTAGATCTTGTAAAAATATAAGGAAATAATCCTATAAAATTATTTATTAAAATAAAAATAAATAATGAAATTATTAAAATTGTTCTTCCTTTAAAATTAGATGGACCTATTAATATTTTAAATTCTTTATGTAATGTAGTTATTAAATTTATTAGAATAATGTTATAACGAGATGGAATTATTCAATATGATAAGGGAATTATTAATAGAGATATTATAGTTCTTAATCAATTTAATGATAAAAAAAAATAAGTTGAAGGATCAAAAGTAGAAAATAAGTTTGTTATCATTTTCAAGTAAAAATTTTATTATAAGTATTTTTAATTGGTAGATTTTTACAATAAATTATATACATATAATAATTAAAAAAATTTAAAATTAAAAAAATTCTTAATACATATATATACATTATAGTTCATTGAATTGGTGCTATTTGAGGGATTAAAGAATATAAAACATTTATTATTTTAGTTTGACATTCTAATGTTATTTATTAACTAATTCTTTTTCATTAGAAGTATATGTTAGATTACTATATAATGGTTTAAGAGACCAGTACTTACTTTCAGTCATCTAATGAAATTTGTATTTTTATAATTCAATTTAAAAATATTTTTGATGTTACTCTTTCAATTGTGATAGGTATGAATCTATGATTAGCGCCACAAATTTCTGAACATTGACCATAATATAGTCCTGATTTATTTATATAAAAATTAGTTTGATTTAATCGTCCTGGAGTAGCATCTGATTTTACTCCTAAAGAGGGGATTGTTCATGAATGAATTACATCAGTAGCAGTAATTAAAATTCGAATTTGAATATTAAATGGTAATACTACTCGATTATCAACATCTAATAAACGGAAAAAATTAGAATTTATATAAGAATCATATTCAATATTAAAATCTGAGTATTCATAATTTCAATATCATTGATGACCAATTGTTTTAAGTGTTATAATTGGATTTACTAATTCTTCTAATAAATAGAGTAAACGAAGAGAAGGTAGAGCAAGAAATACTAAAATAATTGCTGGTAAAGAAGTTCAAATAATTTCAATTATTTGATTTTCAAGTAAAAATCGATTAATATATTTATTATTAAATATTGAAATTATTAAAATTCTTACAATCATTGTAATTATTATTAAAATTGATAAAGAATGATCATGGAAAAAAAATAATTGTTCTATTAATGGAGAATTAGCCTCTTGAAAATTTAAAGAAGATAAAGAAGTCAATTCTAAAGAAAATTTATTTTATAAATGAAGCTTAAATTCATGGCACTATTCTGCCACATTAGAAGTTAGTTAATATAGGTAATTCTGAATAAGTATGATCAATAGGGGGATAATTTTGAATTCATTCAATTGATGAGGGTATATTATTAGAATATAAAATTATATTATTTGAATATATTCTATCTCAAATAATATAAAAAAATAAAAATGTACCAATTAAGGAAATAGTTGATCCGATAGAAGAAATTATATTTCATGAAGTATAAGCATCTGGGTAATCAGAGTATCGGCGTGGTATACCTCTTAATCCTAAAAAATGTTGAGGAAAAAATGTAATATTTACACCAAAAAATATAATTATAAATTGAATTTTTAATATTTTATTATTTAAAGTTAAACCAGTTAATAAAGGATATCAATGAACAAATCCCCCTATAATTGTAAATACTGCTCCTATTGATAAAACGTAATGAAAATGAGCAACAACATAGTATGTATCATGAAGTATTAAATCTAAAGATGAGTTAGCTAAAATAACTCCAGTTAATCCTCCTACTGTAAAGAGAAATAAAAAACCTAAAGATCATAGTATTGAAGGGCTTAAAGTAAACTGAGTTCCATGTAAAGTAGCTAATCATGAAAAAATTTTAATTCCAGTAGGAATTGCAATAATTATAGTAGCAGCTGTAAAATAAGCTCGAGTATCAACATCTATTCCAATAGTAAATATATGATGAGCTCAAACTACAAACCCTAATAGTCCAATAGTTAATATAGCATAAATTATTCCTAATGAACCAAAAGGTTCTTTTTTTCCTCTTTCTTGTCTAATAATATGAGAGATTATACCAAATCCTGGTAAAATTAAAATATAAACTTCAGGATGACCAAAAAATCAAAATAAATGTTGGTAGAGAATAGGATCTCCTCCGCCTGCTGGATCAAAAAATGATGTATTAAGATTTCGATCTGTTAAGAGTATAGTAATAGCACCTGCAAGAACAGGTAATGATAGAAGAAGTAATAAAGTTGTAATTCCTACAGATCAAATAAATAAAGGTATACGATCATAAGTTATTATAATTGGTCGTATATTAATAATTGTAGTAATAAAATTAATTGCCCCTAAAATTGAAGAAATTCCTGCTAAATGGAGTCTAAAAATTGTTAAATCTACAGAAGCTCCTCTATGAGCAATAGTAGTAGCTAAAGGGGGATAAACTGTTCATCCTGTTCCAGCTCCTTTTTCTACTATTCTTCCTAATAATAATAATAATAATGATGGGGGTAATAATCAAAATCTTATATTATTTATTCGAGGAAATGCTATATCAGGAGCACCTAACATTAAAGGAACTAATCAATTTCCAAATCCACCAATTATAATTGGTATAACTATAAAAAAAATTATTACAAATGCATGTGCTGTAACAATAACATTATAAATTTGATCGTCGCCAATAAAAGAATTTGGGGTACCTAATTCAATTCGAATTAAAATTCTTATGGAAGTTCCAATTATTCCTGATCAAGCTCCTAATATAAAATATAAAGTACCAATATCTTTATGATTTGTTGAAAATAATCATCGTTGCAGTAAAATGACCGAGTTATAAAAGGTAATAAATTGTAAATTTATGCAGGAAAATTATTTTCTTTTACTATTTATATTTTAAATATTAGTTTTATAGTTTATATATAAAATATTAAATTGCAAATTTAAAGATAAATTTAATTTTAAAACTTATAGTAAAATAAATTTATTATAATTAAATTAAAAATATAAATATTTATTGTAAGGCTTAAAGTAAACTTTTATTCCAACTTTGAAGGTTATTAGTTTGTTAATAACTTAAATCCTTAAAGTGTTATAATTTTATTATTTTAAAATATATTTATAAATATTAAAATTAAAAATAATCTATTTATTGAAATTGAAAAAATTCTAATAATAAAAATATTGATTTTATTTATAATAAAGTTATTGTTAATTATAATATTTATAATTATTAAATTTGAATAGATTATTTTTAGGTAATAAAATAAAGTAATTAAAGATATTAAAATTATAAATAAAATTAATGGAATAAATTTATTATAATTTCTTAATTCTTGAATAATTAATCATTTAGGAAAAAATCCTAAAAATGGAGGTAATCCTCCTAAAGATAAAAAATTTATTGAAATAATAAATTTAATTATAAATAATTTATTTATTGTAATAAATATTTGTTTAATATAAAAAATATTTAAATAATTAAATAATATAGTAATTGAAATAGTAATAATTGAATAAACTAAAAAATAAGTAATTCATAATAAATTGTTATTTAAAAATGATCTAATTATTCAACCTAAATGATTAATTGATGAATAAGCAAGAATTTTTTGTAGTTTAATTTGATTTAATCCTATGATTCTTCCAATAAATGTTGATATTAAAATAGTAAAAATAATAAATTTAGAGTTTTTTATTAAATATGATAATAACATAATTGGGGCAATTTTTTGTCATGTTATTAGTAATATTCTATTAATTCAGTTTATATAATTAATAATATCAGGAAATCAAAAATGGAATGGGGCTATCCCTATTTTTAATATTAATGCTGAATTTATTATTAATCTAAATATAGAAAATATTTCTATTGAATTAATTAATATTATATTTAATAAAATTGAGAATAGAAAAATTGAGGAAGCAATTCTTTGAACTAAAAAGTATTTTATTCTTCTTTCTGAAGTATATAAATTGTTTTTATTTGAAATTAATGTGATAAAGGAAAGTAAATTAATTTCCAGACCTATTCATGCAGTTAATCAGTTATAAGATGAGATTGAAATTAAAGTTCTAATAAGTAAGATAAAAATAAAAATTATTTTATATAATTGAATCAATAAAAAGAATAGATATTTTCTATATAATTAGGGTATGAACCTAATAGCTTAAATTAGCTTATCTTTTTAAATTTAAATACATTTTAATATATGATGTATAAAAATTTTTGATATTTTAAGAAATAGTTTAATTCTATTAAATGTAATTTTTAAAATTTAATATAATGAAAGTAATTTAATTACATGATTTATTGTATCATAATAACCCTTTTGATCAGGCATTTCATTTAATCTTTAATTAATAAAACATAAATGATATTAAAAATATTTATGATTATTTAGAATTAATATAATTTTAATCTTTTTAGGTATTTTAAAACTTTTGCCAAAAATGGGCAAACTTTTGTCAAAAATGGGCAAACTTTTGCCAAAAATGGGCAAACTTTTGGATTTTTGGATTTTAGTAATATTTGAATAATGAAAAATCATTAGAGTGTTTTTTGAGAATAGGAAAATTGTTATATAAAAATTTAATATTTATATAATAATTATTCATATATATATATATAAAATATTTTATATACTGTATATATACATTTATTAATAAATTGTAAATATTTATATATAATTATATATATATATATATGATAATATTTATATCAAATATAAAATTGAAATTAAAATATAATTAAATCTTAATTTTTCTAAAGAAATAGGGGATTAATTAAAATTTATTAATGTTTGTATCCTTAGACTTAAATAAATATATCATATAATTTATTTACAATAATAAATAAATATTTATATTAATATAAATAATTTTTTTATTAATATTTAAAAAATATTAATAAAAAAATATAA